TAGAAAAAATTTTATGGATTTCTATGAAATCCATAAAAAAGTTCCTCGATGGTCATACAAATTAATAAGTGAATTGGAAGAATTGGAAGGTGAAAATGAAGATAATGTACCAATGGAGCCTGGAATTCGTTCAAGAAAAGGAAAACGTGTTGTGATTTTTACTGATAATCAAAATTCTGATCAAAAGGATGAAATGGCTTTGATCCGTTATTCACAACAATCCGATTTTCGTCGAGAGATAATTAAAGGATCCATGCGTTCCCAAAGGCGTAAAACTGTTATTTGGGAATTTTTTCAAGCAAAAGTACATTCCCCCCTTTTTTTTGATAGAATAGATAAACTTTTTTTGTTTTCGTTTGATATACGGGGACTAAAAAAAAAAATTCTTAGAAATTTTATGTGGAAAAACAAAAAAAAAAAAAAAATTGATAAAAAAGAAGAAGAGCAATCAAAAATAGAAGAAAAAAAACGGATAGAAATTGCAGAAACTTGGGATAGCTTCCTCTTTGCTCAAATAATAAGAGGTTTTCTCTTAGTAACTCAATCTATTCTTAGAAAATATATTATATTACCTTTATTGATAATAATGAAAAATAGCGTCCGTATGTTATTATTTCAAATTCCCGAGTGGTCTGAGGATTTAAAGGATTGGAAACGTGAAATGCATGTTAAATGCACTTATAATGGGGTTCAACTATCCGAAACAGAATTTCCAAGAAACTGGTTAACGGATGGTATTCAGATAAAAATCCTATTTCCCTTTTATCTTAAACCTTGGCATAAATCTAAATTTCAATCATCTCAGAAGGCTCGACTAAAAAAAACAAAAGCCAAAGGAGAAAAAAATGATTTTTGTTTTTTAACAGTTTGGGGAATGGAAACCGAACTACCCTTTGGTTCTGCCCAAAAAAAGCCTTCTTTTTTTCAACCTATTTCTAAAGAATTAAAAAAAAGAATCAAAAAATTAAAAACTAAGCCTTTTCTGGTTTTAGGGATTTTCAAAGAAAGAGCAACAATTTGCCTAAAAGTCGCAAAAGAAATTAAAAACTGGATTCTCAAAAACTCTCTTTTTATAAAAGTAAAAATAAAAAACGTTTCAAAACGAAAAAAAATTCCAGTATTTGGCCCGAGAGAAATATTTGAATTAAATGAAACGAAAAAAGATTCAATAATGAGTAATCAGATGATTTATGAACTATCTGTTCAAAATAAATCCATGGAGTGGAGAAATTCTTCACTCAGCGAAAACAAAATAAAAAATTTGATTGATAGAATAAAGACAATCAGAAATCAAATAGAAGAAATTTCAAAAGAAAAAGAAAACCTAACTAATAGTTGTAACAAACTGCGTTATGATTCTAAAATAATTGAGTCATCAAAAAGAATTTGGCAGACATTCAAAAGAAAAAATACCCGATTAATTCGTAAATCCATTTTTTTTATAAAATTTTGCATCGAACAACTGTCTATAGCTATTTTTCTAGGTATCAGTAATATTCCAAGAATTACTACACAACTTTTTTTTGAATCAACAAAAACAATTCTTGATAAATATATTTACAAGAATGAAGAAAAAGTAGAAAAAATTAATAAAAAAAAAAATACCATTTATTTTATTTCGACTATCAAAAATTTAATATCCAATAAAAAAAAAATTAGTTATGACCTATGCTCTTTATCACAAGCATATGTATTTTACAAATTATCACAAATTAAAGTTAGTAACTTTTCTAAATTAAAGGCTGTTCTTGAATATAACATATGCATAACCTCCTTTTTTGTTAAGAATCAAATAAAGGATTTTTTTCAAGAACAAGGAATCTTTCATTATGAATTGAAAGATAAAACCTTTTTTAATTCCGAAGTAAATCAATGGAAAAACTGGTTACGAAGTCATTATCAATACAATTTATCTCAGGTTGCATGGGCTAGATTAGTAACCCAAAAATGGAAAACGAAAATAAACCAAGACTCTCTAGTTCTAAATCCAAGTTTAACCAAAGAAAATTCATATGAAAAAAAGAAATTTGATAATTCCAAAAAAGACAATTTTTTTGAGGCCAACTTATTATTAAATCCAAAACATAATTTAAAAAAAGATTCTATATATAATCTTTTTTGCTACAAATCTATTAATTCTACAGAAAAAAAATTTGACATGTCTATAGGCATTGCTCTAGAGAATTGTTTAGTCTCTTGTTTTCTAGAAAAATATAATATTCGGGGTACAGGGGAAATTCGGCATAGAAAATATTTGGATTGGAGAATTCTCAACTTTTGGTTTACAAAAAAAGTAAATATTGAGCCTTGGGTTGATACCAAGAGTAAAAAAAAATATATTAATACTAAAGTTCAGAATTATCAAAGAATTGATAAAATAACTAAGACTAGTCTTGCCAACCAAAAAAGAAACTTTTTTGATTGGATGGGAATGAATGAAGAAATACTAAATCCTTGTATAACAAATTTTGAATTTTTTTTCTTTCCAGAATTTTTATTATTTTCTAGTACATATAAAACGAAACCGTGGGTTATACCAATCAAATTACTTCTTTTTAATTTTAATGAAAACAGAAATGTTAATAAAAAGATCATTCGAAAGAAAACAAGTTTTATACCATCAAATGAAAATAAATCCCTTCTATTTTATAATCTAAATAACGAAGAAAAAGAATTGGCCGGTGAAGTAGAGCTTGAATCAGATAACGAAAAACAAATAAATCCGGAATCCGCTCTATCAAACCAAGAAAAAACTATTGAAGAAATTTATGCAGAATCGACGATAAAAAAACGTAAAAATAAAAAACAATACAAAAGCAATACAGAAGTGGAACTTGATTTATTTCTCACAAGATATTCGCGTTTTCAATTGCGATGGAATTGTTTTTTTAATCAAAAAATTCTCAATAATGTAAAAGTATACTGTCTCTTGGTTAGACTAAAAAATCCAAACGAAATCGCAATATCTTCTATTGAAAGAGGAGAGATGAGCCTAGACATTCTAATGATTGAGAAGAATTTCACTTTGGCAAAATTGATGAAAAAAGGAATATTGATTATTGAACCTGTCCGTTTATCTGTACAAAACGATGGACAACTTATTATATATAGAACCATAGGTATTTCATTGGTTCAGAAAAATAAACACAAAATAAGTAAAAGATACAAAAAAAAAATTGAAAAATCCATTACAAAATATCAAAACAAAACTGTAAATAGAAAAAAAAATAATTATGATTTTTTTGTCCCTGAAAATATTCTATCCCCTAAACGACGTAGAGAATTTAGAATTCTAATTTGTTTCAACTTAAAAAAAAAAAATGCGAGCGATAGAAATTCAAGATTTGATAAGAATATTCAAAACTTGACCACAGTTTTGCATAAAAAGAAAGATCTTGATAAGGATAAAAATAACCTAATTAAATTCAAATCCTTTCTTTGGCCCAATTTTAGATTAGAAGATTTAGCGTGTATGAATCGCTATTGGTTTAATACTACTAACGGAAATCATTTCAGTATGATAAGAATACACATGTATACGCGATTTCCAATTCATTAATGATAGATCCTTTTTACTATATATAATATATAAGTTACATTATATGAAACCAACTGTATGCACAAATATGAGGGTTTGTTTTAAATTCAATCTTTATACATGAGATTAATTTAATCAATGACATAGATACCAATCAGAGCAGATCCAGAAATAAATTTACAGAATCCTCAGTTGATAATTAAATTCATATCCTTGTACAAAAAAACTACCATTATTATTACTGATCAGTAAAATTCATATCTTTCAATTCATATTAAAAGGGGAAGGATTTCTTTTTATGATAAAAAATGCATTCATTTCATTTCAAGAACAAAAAGAAGAAAGCAGGGGATCTGTTGAATTTCAAGTATTTAGTTTCACTAATAAGATACGAAGACTTACTTCACATTTGGAATTGCACAGAAAAGATTATTTATCTCAGAGGGGTCTACGAAAAATTCTGGGAAAACGTCAACGGCTGCTGGCTTATTTGTCAAAAAAAAATAGAGTACGTTATAAAGAATTAATTAATCAGTTGAATATTCGGGAATTAAAAACTCGTTAAATTAAAAAATTGTGAATTAGTTAATTTTTTAGATCTTGAATTTTTATTTTTCAGCAATCTAATTCATGCCAGAACGAATCAAGGAAAAACTTATGAAGAGACCAGTTACAGGAAAAGATCTTATGATAGTCAATATGGGACCTCACCACCCATCCATGCATGGTGTTCTTCGCTTAATTGTTACTCTAGATGGTGAGGATGTTGTTGACTGTGAACCCATATTGGGTTATTTACACAGAGGAATGGAAAAAATTGCAGAAAACCGAGCAATTATACAATATTTACCTTATGTAACGCGATGGGATTATTTAGCTACTATGTTTACAGAAGCAATAACAGTAAATGGACCAGAACAATTGGGAAATATTCAAGTTCCTAAAAGGGCCAGCTATATCAGAGTAATTATGCTGGAATTAAGTCGTATAGCTTCTCATCTGTTATGGCTCGGCCCTTTTATGGCAGATATTGGTGCACAAACTCCTTTTTTCTATATTTTTAGAGAACGAGAATTTGTATATGATCTATTCGAAGCTGCCACCGGTATGAGAATGATGCATAATTTTTTTCGTATTGGAGGAATAGCGGCCGATTTACCTTATGGTTGGATAGATAAATGCTTGGATTTTTGTGATTATTTTTTAACAGAAGTTGTTGAATATCAAAAACTTATTACACGAAATCCTATTTTTTTAGAACGGGTTGAAGGAGTTGGGGTTATTGGTGGGGAAGAAGCAATAAATTGGGGTTTATCCGGACCAATGCTACGCGCATCCGGAATACCATGGGATCTTCGTAAAGTTGATCGTTATGAGTCTTACGATGAATTTGAATGGGAAATTCAGTGGCAAAAACAAGGAGATTCATTAGCTCGTTATTTAGTACGACTTAGCGAAATGACAGAATCCATAAAAATTATTCAACAGGCTTTGGAAGGACTTCCGGGGGGTCCCTATGAGAATTTAGAAAGCCGAAGCTTTGATAGAAAAAGGAATCCAGAATGGAATGATTTTGACTATCGATTCATTAGTAAAAAACCTTCTCCTACTTTTGAATTATCGAAACAAGAACTTTATGTAAGAGTGGAAGCTCCAAAAGGGGAATTGGGAATTTTTCTCATAGGAGATCAAAGTGGTTTTCCTTGGAGATGGAAAATCCGACCACCGGGTTTTATTAATTTGCAAATTCTTCCTGAACTAGTTAAAAGAATGAAATTGGCTGATATTATGACGATACTCGGTAGCATAGATATAATTATGGGAGAAGTTGATCGTTAAAATGATAATTTATGCAACAGCAGTCCAAACTATAAATTCTTTTGTTAGATTGGAATCTTTAAAAGAGGTCTATGGACTCATATGGATATTTGTCCCTATATTTTCTCTTATATTGGGAATCATAACAGGTGTACTAGTAATTGTGTGGTTAGAAAGAGAAATATCTGCCGGGATACAACAACGTATTGGACCTGAATACGCCGGCCCGTTGGGAATTCTTCAAGCCCTAGCCGACGGGACAAAACTACTTTTCAAAGAAAATCTTCGTCCATCTAGAGGAAATACTCCTTTATTTAGTATTGGACCATCTATAGCAGTTATCTCAATTTTACTAAGTTATTCAGTAATTCCTTTTAGCAATCACCTTGTTTTAGCAGATCTCAATATCGGTATTTTTTTATGGATTGCCATCTCAAGTATTGCTCCTATTGGACTTCTTATGTCAGGATATGGATCAAATAATAAATATTCTTTTTTAGGTGGTCTGCGGGCTGCTGCCCAATCTATTAGTTATGAAATACCATTAACTCTATGTGTTTTATCAATATCTCTACGTGCGATTCGTTGAAACATAAACGTTTATTTTGACTATTCCGTTTCTTCAAGACGAATAAGTTAAAAAATAAGTTAAAAAACGGAATATATATTTATCTTTGGAGTTAATCTTAATAAAAGGAATTTGATAGTTATATATGAGTGAAAAAAAACTGCTCAGAAATTAGCAGTAAAAAGAAAAATTGAGTCTCATTTCCTATGTACAAAGGTTAAACAGAAATAAACATAAGTGTAAGATCACTTTACCCCAAGGTTGGTTGATTAGTCATCCTGGCTTGAAGCGGGTTAAATAACCGTATGACGTTTTCACTATTAGTTATATAGATTAACATACATGTATTACATACAAAGTGAGCGGCAATTAGGTAAAAGTGAGTGGATGGTTAGAAACACCAAAATACACAAAGAATTTGTAATAGAGATTAACCAAATTGAAAAGGATATTTATGCATAACATAAGATAACAAAAAAAAGAAGGTTAATTGGGGCTTGAAATTAGTAGAAATGATCAGACAGTACTCCCCAAGATTCCGATTCAGAGTATGCTCCTATCCACCGATAAATGGAATGACTATCAGAAACGAAATAATCCTTTATTTTTTATAATTTTTTTCTAAAAAAGAAAGAAGAATAGGAACGAAACAAGGATATTTTTTTTTCATATATTTCGAAAATAAAATAGAATTTCTGTCATGAATAATAAACTAATAGGATGTCTAATTCTTTTTCGTAATCGAAAATCACGATGAGCTGAAATACCTATTTTTATTTTTACAAGGAGTATTTTATTAAAGGATTTAGTTATTACTCAACAAATAGAAATTAAAATTTGTAAAGGATGAGATGAATTCCGAAGCGCTTTTTTTTTATTCTTAGAATTTGAGCAGACAGAATTCCATTGGTATAATTCGGGACCTCAGATATATTTCTATTTAATCTATTTTAGAACACATCATATCCATCTAAATAATACTAATCTGGTCCTTAGATTTATTTATGGCCCCCGAGGAGCCGTATGAGGCGACGACCTCATGTACGGTTTTGTAATAGCGGTGAAAATAGTAATGTTATCGCCGACTAGGATTATCTAACAGTTTAAGTACAGTTGATATAGTTGAGGCACAATCAAAATATGGTTTTTGGGGATGGAACTTGTGGCGGCAACCTATAGGTTTTATCATTTTTCTAATTTCTTCCCTAGCAGAATGCGAGAGGTTACCGTTTGATTTACCAGAAGCGGAAGAAGAATTAATAGCAGGTTATCAAACTGAATATTCAGGTATCAAATTTGGTTTATTTTACGTTGCTTCTTATCTAAATCTATTAATTTCCTCATTATTTGTAACTGTTCTATACTTAGGCGGTTGGAATATTTCTATTCCGTATATATCTATTCTGGAGCTATTTCAAAGGGATCAAATTTTTGGAACAACAATTGGTATCTTTATTACATTAGCTAAAACTTATTTGTTCTTGTTCATTTCTATCGCAACAAGATGGACTTTACCTAGGCTAAGAATGGATCAACTATTAAATCTTGGATGGAAATTTCTTTTACCTATTTCCCTTGGTAATCTATTATTAACAACTTCTTTCCAACTCTTTTCACTCTAAATTTAAAATGAATCCAACATATTCATTATTTGTTTTAAACAAGAGAAAGAAACAAAGATAAAATTATTCATAGATAATTACAATATGTTTCCTATGATAACCGGGTTCATGAATTATGGTCAACAAACCCTACGAGCTGCAAGATATATTGGTCAAGGTTTCATGATTACCTTATCCCACACAAATCGTTTACCTGTAACTATTCAATATCCCTACGAAAAATTAATAACATCCGAACGTTTCCGCGGTCGAATCCATTTTGAATTTGATAAATGCATTGCTTGTGAAGTATGTGTTCGAGTATGTCCTATAGATCTGCCTGTTGTTGATTGGAAATTGGAAACTAATATTCGAAAAAAACGATTGCTTAATTACAGTATTGATTTTGGAATTTGTATTTTTTGTGGTAATTGTGTTGAGTATTGTCCAACAAATTGTTTGTCAATGACTGAAGAATATGAATTTTCAACTTATGATCGTCACGAATTGAATTATAATCAAATAGCTTTGGGTCGTTTACCAATGTCAGTAATTGACGATTACACTATTCGAACAATTTTGAATTCACCTCAAACAAAAAATGGGTAAACCCATTAATTTGATTAAAAAAAGAATTCAAAATTGTTGAATTATATAAAGAATTTAATTAAAAACTTGTATTGTATTTATATAATAATATTAAGTATTAAGGCTCATTCTTTTAATATAATATATTCGTAATTCCTTTCTTGAAATAGATAGGTTGAAAATACACTTTAGAATAAAAAAGAGGAACTGTCTAATAATTGTATCTACATCAATTCATATCCATTAGATTCTAATTTCACTCTATTAGAAACATATTAAAAACAAATTTCCCGGTTAAATTAATAAGGTCATGAAAAGGGTTTCGATTTTTTTCTTATTTTAATAATATAATGGATTTGCCTGGACCAATACATGATTTTCTTTTAGTTTTTCTGGGATCCGGTCTTCTAGTAGGAGGTCTGGGAGTGGTATTACTTCCCAATCCAATATTTTCAGCCTTTTCCTTAGGATTTGTTCTTTTTTGTATATCTTTATTGTATATTCTATCAAATTCCCATTTTGTAGCTGCTGCACAACTCCTTATTTACGTGGGGGCCATAAATGTTTTAATCATATTTGCTGTGATGTTCATGAATGATTCAGAATATTCCACAGATTTCAATCTGTGGACCGTTGGGAATGGGATTACTTCGTTGGTTTGTACAACTATTCTTTTTTCATTACTTTCTACTATTCTCGATACGTCATGGTACGGGGTTATTTGGACTACAAGATTAAACCAGATTCTAGAGCAAGATTTAATAAGTAATAGTCAACAAATAGGAATTCATTTATCAACAGATTTTTTTCTTCCATTTGAACTCATTTCAATAATTCTTTTAGTTGCTTTGATAGGTGCAATTTCTGTGGCTCGTCAATAAAAACCGTTCGAATTTGTAAAGACAAAAGAAAACTTTGCGTATGTTATGATTTTTCCGTTCATTCAATTAAATTTGATTGAATACTATTTCATATTTTAAATATCAATTTTTATATTTGATATATATTTGAAATTTTTTTTACCTAATCTAGTTTTTATTCGTATTTTTTTGTTATATTCTAGGTGATTGAATCCGGTGAATTATTTTTCATATTGAAATGAATCAAAATTGATAAGGAGTTGCTGAATGATACTCGAACATGTACTTGTTTTGAGTGCCTATTTATTTTTGATTGGTCTTTATGGATTGATCACTAGTCGAAATATGGTTAGGGCTCTTATGTGTCTTGAACTTATACTCAATGCAGTTAATATGAATTTCGTAACATTTTCTGATTTTTTTGATAATTCCCAACTAAAAGGGGATATTTTCTGCATTTTTGTTATAGCAATTGCAGCTGCTGAAGCAGCTATTGGATTAGCTATAGTCTCGTCAATTTATCGTAACAGAAAATCGACTCGCATCAACCAATCGACCTTATTAAATAAGTAGCATAAATAAAAAAATTATAGATTGCAATTTGGATATATAATAGGTTATGACCCACTAGTTTATATTTGTGAAAATCTAAGAAATCAAAGTATTTTAGCCCCATTTTTTTATCAATTGAGCCAGAATTCATTACAAAAATTCTATTAAAGGAAATCATTGCTTCATCTAGTATTTTAATATATCATTCAGTTAGAAGTTTACTAGATTGAAAATTTATGACATTCAAAAAACTATCGATCCTATGTCACATTCAGTAAAAATTTATGATACCTGTATAGGATGTACTCAATGTGTTCGAGCATGCCCTACAGACGTATTAGAAATGATACCGTGGGATGGATGTAAAGCTAAGCAAATAGCTTCCGCCCCAAGAACCGAGGACTGTGTTGGTTGTAAGAGATGTGAATCCGCCTGTCCAACGGATTTTTTGAGCGTTCGAGTTTATTTATGGCATGAAACAACTCGAAGTATGGGTCTAGCTTATTGATACGTTACCGAAAACCTCATTTGAATAAATTTGGAATACATTTTATTTTTTTTATTGACAAGTACTCGTACTCAAAAAAGTTAAATTATATTTTTTTATTTATATATATTTTTTTTGAGTACGCGTTCTTTGGACCTGGTGTATCTTGTCTTTACCACGAACGATTTTCCTTGGTTAACAATAATTGTTATTTTTCCAATATCTGCTGGTTCGTTAATGTTATTTCTCCCGCATAGGGGAAATAAAGTCAATAAATGGTATACTATATGCATTTGTATCTTAGAACTTCTTCTAACGACCTACGCCTTTTGTTATAATTTTAAAATGGACGATCCATTAATTCAACTGTCCGAAGGTTATAAATGGATCAATTTTTTTGATTTTTACTGGAGAATGGGAGTAGATGGACTTTCTATAGGAACTATTTTACTGACGGGATTTATTACTACTTTAGCGACTTTAGCGGCTTTTCCAGTTACTCGGGATTCCCGATTATTCCATTTCCTGATGTTAGCAATGTACAGCGGTCAAATAGGATCATTTTCTTCTCGGGATCTTCTACTTTTTTTCATCATGTGGGAATTAGAATTAATTCCCGTTTATCTACTTTTAGCCATGTGGGGTGGAAAGAAACGTCTGTATTCAGCTACAAAATTTATTTTATACACAGCAGGAAGTTCTATTTTTTTATTAATAGGAGTTTTAGGTATAAGTTTATATGGTTCGAACGAACCAACATTAAATTTAGAACTCTTAGCTAATCAATCCTATCCTGTCACACTCGAAATACTTTTTTATATTGGATTTCTTATTGCTTTTGCTGTCAAATTGCCGATTATACCTTTACATACTTGGTTACCTGACACCCACGGTGAGGCACATTACAGTACCTGTATGCTTCTCGCCGGAATCTTATTAAAAATGGGAGCCTATGGGTTGGTTCGAATCAATATGGAATTATTACCTCACGCCCATTCTATGTTTTCTCCTTGGTTGCTGGTAGTCGGTACAATCCAAATAATTTATGCAGCTTCAACCTCTCCCGGTCAACGTAATTTAAAAAAGAGAATAGCCTATTCTTCTGTATCTCATATGGGTTTTATAATAATAGGTATTAGTTCTATAACGGATCCTGGACTTAATGGAGCTATTTTACAAATAATCTCTCATGGATTTATTGGCGCTGCACTTTTTTTCTTGGCAGGAACGAGTTATGATAGAATTCGGCTTGTTTATCTTGATGAAATGGGTGGAATGGCTATCTCCATTCCAAAAATATTTACAATGTTCACTATTTTATCGATGGCTTCCCTTGCATTACCGGGCATGAGTGGTTTTGTTGCAGAATTAATCGTTTTTTTTGGAATAATTACCAGCCAAAAATATTTCTTAATTTCCAAAATTTTAATTATTTTTGTAATGGCAATTGGAATGATATTAACTCCTATATATTTATTATCTATGTCACGCCAAATGTTCTATGGATACAAGTTAATTAATGTCAAAAATTTTTCTTTTTTTGATTCCGGACCCCGAGAGTTATTTCTTTCAATCTCTATTCTTCTACCCATAATTGGTATTGGGATTTATCCTGATTTTGTGCTCTCATTAGCAAGTGACAAGGTCGAATCCATTTTATCTAATTATTTTTATGGATAGTTTTCAGGAAATAAAAAAAAGCATTAAATTAAATTGTAATCAGAAGTCTTTGGTCTTTGTATTGTGAGAACCTTTTGAATCATTGTACTACTTGATTCAAAAGGTTCTTGATTATTTACTAAATTAGATTTCTTAACTTATATGAAGTTAGATATAGATGCTATTCTTTTTTATTTGGATTTGGATTCCTTTTTTTTTTGTTACTGTTTTCTTTAATTCGATGTAAATGAACCATAACTATGTAAACCTATTCCTAAAAGATTGACGCCAAAATAACATATCCAAATTAAAAGAAAACCTATCGAAGCCACAATGGCAGAATTTATACCCCTAACATTCCTATTTGTTTTAATATGTAAATAAATTGCAAATATGGTCCAAGTAATAAATGCCCAAGTTTCTTTTGGATCCCAGTTCCAATATGAACCCCATGTCTCATTAGCCCATACAGCCCCTGAAAGAATGCCGACCGTTAAAAAGATAAATCCAAAACTAATAATACGAAAACTCCAAAAATCTAACTGTTCAATCAATTGATACCTATAATAATTTCTAGAAAAACTAAAATTACTGTTTTGTTGTAGTAAAATAGAATTTCTTTCATTTATGTAGTAAAGTACATCAAAAGAAAATAATTCATTTAGTAAAATTTTTTTTTTGATATTCTTTTTCCAAAAAGTAGGTCTGACTTTGCGAAATGTAATCACTAGAAGAGCTATTGATAATAATGATCCGCATAACAGGGCGCCGTAGCCTAATATCATCATACTTACGTGCATCATTAACCACTGGGACTGGAGAGCCGGTACTAATATTGCAGACTGCGGCATTTTGTTTAAAAGACCTGAAGTAGCAAAACCCTGAATAAAAATAGCACTTGGCGCAGTTATTGCGTTTAAGTGATTTTTTGGTTTTTTCTTAAAATAGGAAACCATATGAATAATTGAAAAAGCCCACGAAAGAAAAATTAATGATTCATATAAATTACTTAATGGAAAATGTCCTGAATAAATCCAACGAGTGAATAATAATCCTGTTATACCAAAAAATGTAATTACGATTCCTTTATCTGATGAATCAAAAAATCCTATGATTTCATCTAAATTAACTACTAAAGTTAAAAAATAAATTGTCAGTACAATTGAAACGACCGAAAAAGATATATGAGTTAATATATGCTCTAAAATTGAAAAAATCATAAAAAATTTGTTAAAAATTAATAAATTAATACTAGGTTTTACCCGATTTTAGAAAAAAAAAAGTCGGGTATTTTTTTTCTTATAAACCCTTTTTTCTTATAAAACTTATAATATCTCTTTTATAAGATCTTATGCCGCTACTCGGACTCGAACCGAGATGCTATCGCACTGCTTCCTAAGAGCAGCGTGTCTACCAATTTCACCATAGCGGCAACTTGTTCAAAACAATACTAACAAGTTTTTATTCAATATTCAATCGTCGAGATAAAAAATTAAATAAAGAAGTCAATTGACTGGAATTCACAATTGATTTAATGAATAAAAACTTGTTTCAATTGGTATTGGGGGTTTTAATTCAATTAAGATCTTTTTTTTTGTTTTATCTGAGTTATTTGAAATTATTTAAATTTACTTTTTGTCCTTGATATTTTTTTTCTAGAATACAATGAAAAATGTAACTAAATTCAAGTAGTTGGGACTTCAACCCAAAGACAAAACCCTAAATGCTCTTTATCATGTTTTTTTCATTTATATGATAAAAAAAAATGATAAATTCAACTTATCAGTTCCATTAATAAAAAAAATGTTTTTTCTAAAAATTAAAACTTCTCAAAAATCCTTAGAAATTTTAAATAAAATCAGATTTTCCTAATTGCTCAAGAGAAATTAAAAAAATAATTATCAAAATTTTTATTTTGATGCATCTTTTTATATTCTACAAACAGTACAAACATAAGATTTTTTGATCACTTAAAAATCATATATTATTATTTATTATTATTATCTAATATTCACTTAATTGTGGACAGCTGCTTTTAGGAATTTCATTCCAAGTAAAGAATATAATAATTCAGAGAAATAATATATAAAGTGAATTTTTTTTCACTGAAAATTAATTTGAAGAACCCCTTAATTTGGCTTAAAGATCTTTTATTTCCTCTTAATGAGGAAATAAAAGATCTTTATTTATTTATTATTGCATCAAGGTAGTGTAGTGATGGGGAAAAAAAGAATCCCGTTTTTGGAACTAAAAAAATGTGAACCTTTCTTTTTTATCTATATATTGTCTTTTTTTTTTTTCTTTTGGTTCCTATTTTGTTATATGTATTCTAAAATTTTTTTTTAAGTTAGGCTAATTCTAATTATTATAGTGTTTTTTTTTTTTTGTTATTTATTTTGTTGTACAAAAAAACTTTTGGAATTACCTGTAGAAAGTGATTTCCCTAACGAAAAAGCTTTCAAGGATGTCCAATATCCCTTCCTTTTCCAAATTTTTTTACGAATACGCTTTTTCGAGATAGAAGTACGTTTTTTTGGAACTGCCATTCAAAAATGAAAAAAAAGTTTTTCAGTGGTATAATTGGATGTCAAAGACATTTATTATTCTTTCTTATTCCATATCGAGTTTTTTTTCTTTCAAATTTTATTATATATTATTTTCAAAACAAAAAAGATATTCAAAAGTTTAAAACCCAACGGTTTTTACCTTTTTTTATTTGGTTATTAAATTTTTTTTATTTAACGTTTGAAATCCGTACGAGAGTGCTTATTTAATTAATCTATACTTTTAGATTATATTATCAAAAAAATTATGAGATTTCTTCAGATCATATGTAAAAAAAATATCGATTATAATAATCTTTCTTGCAAATAAAAAAAGCTCACTTAGTGTACTGGAAGACAATCACTAAATTCCAGAATTCAAAATTCCAGAATTAAAATTCATTCCTTAATTATTCTAAATAATCAAACTCAAATAACTTTGTTTTAGGTAAAGTTTTTTTTATATAATAAATATTAAGTAGTTTTTTGTCGTGTAAATCTTTGTTCTATTCTTAATATATGTATATAAATTATTGTAATACGGAATTATAATTAACTTTTTCTGTATCTGTATAAAATCACAATTTTATTTAGTAGTAATAAAAAAAAAGACAAATAATTTTTTTTGACAGTAACTTAGTAATATTATTTAATCACTTCTAATTTTTTGATTTGAATATATATATCTTTTCAAACATTTCTGAAGAATTATACTAATTCGAAAAAATATCTATTTAGGTTTGAAATCGCGTCCTTTTTTATTGTCCCCTTTGAAAAAAAAAAATA